CTTTTTTTCCTTTGAATCAAAATCAAGCCGAACATTAAGGTCAATTATTTGTCTAAATTAAATATTAAATAAAGTATTTGGTTTTTGTTTTATTGTAATCAAAAAAAAACCAGAAGACTGGGGGTTTTTGGTTGGCGACACTCTAATTGTAGAATAGAAAGAATCAAAAAATGTGAATAATTATATATATTATATTCATTATATTTCCGATTACTAATGAGGAAACCTCTATCAACAAGATAAAAGAACGACCTCTTTCTTTTCCTTCTGTGAAATTAGTCAAATAAAACAAATCTCATGTTCCCTTCTTAACCTCTTGGATCAGATTGATTAGAATCCTTTGGAAATTGAATTTTTAAGTTATAAAAAACCTTATTCTTACTATTTTTTTTTTTATTTTCTTTTTTGAATTATTAGAAGACAAAAAAAAATAAGAAAAGATGAAGAATAATAAAGTAAAGTCGATTAGCGTATATTATATGTAGTATGTAGAAAGTCGATTTTTTTTAGTTCGACATTTTTTGCACTTATTATATGCTATACTCACTTCTATAGAATATAGAAGATTCTAATTAATTAATATAATAACGTAATAACAAAAAAATATAACAAACAGGTACGATATAGTAAAATAGTAAATCGAGGTACCCATTTTATGACAACTATCAACTTTCCGTCTATTTTTGTGCCTTTAGTAGGCCTAGTATTTCCGGCAATTGCAATGGCTTCTTTATTTCTTCACGTTCAAAAAAACAAGATTGTTTAGATCTTGTAGGACAAATCTCATTTTTCAAGACTTAGACTTGAATCATAACACGGATATCGATTTAGCAAAATGGTATACCATGTGATTTCTTCCGAACATAAATGAAAGAGCCCTTACGCATGTGGAAACATGATATAGGGTTTATTATCTTCGATCTAACTAATTTAAAGTAAAGATTCACACCAGAATAGTACTAGTTGATGAGAGTTACATCGGAAACAAAAAGAGTAAGGAAAGTAAAATTTATGTTTGGTATTCTTTTAATTCAAATTAAATGCAATCAGATATAGTATGAATTGGCGATCAGAACGTATATGGATAGAACTTAGAACGGGATCCCGAAAAATAAGTAATTTCTGCTGGGCATTTATCCTTTTTTTAGGTTCATTAGGTTTCTTATTGGTTGGAATTTCAAGCTATCTTGGTAGGAATTTGATATCTTTATTTCCCCCACAGCAAATAATTTTTTTTCCGCAAGGGATCGTGATGTCTTTCTATGGGATCGCAGGACTCTTTATTAGCTCCTATTTGTGGTGTACAATTTTGTGGAATGTAGGTAGTGGTTATGATCGATTCGATAGAAAAGAAGGAATAGTATGTATTTTTCGTTGGGGATTTCCTGGAAAAAATCGTCGCATCTTCCTTCGATTTCTTATAAAAGATATTCAGTCTATTAGAATAGAACTTAAAGAGGGTATTTATACTCGTCGTGTCCTTTATCTGGAAATCAGAGGTCAGGGGGCCATTCCCTTGACTCGTACTGATGAGAATTTGACTCCACGAGAAATTGAACAAAAAGCTGCTGAATTGGCCTATTTCTTGCGTGTACCGATTGAAGTATTTTGAAATGAACCCTTTCTTTTCTTATTCTTAGCTTTAGCTCGGAGTAAAATAAAAACTCTACAATCCTATTTTTCTACGGCATACCTTAACGGAAATTTCATCAGAATACCTATTCGGGTCAAAGCAGACGTATACAGAACAACCAAAAAGGAAAACTGTTTTTGTCTCTAAATTTGTCTACAAAAAGAAGTCTTTTATTCGTATGGAAATCTACTCAACTCAATTCAGTAAAAAAAGTAAAAAATAGAAATAAATCAATTTTTTTAAGCCGAGTATTTGGAATTGATAGGTTAGATACAATACAAAAAATCATGTAAATTTTTTCTCTTTTTTAGCAATCTTTCTTTTTATCCTTTCTTTTGTTCTCTTTAATGATCAAACAATTGGATTTCTTATATCTTATAATTATAACGATATTTTAATTAAATTATCTAAATATTAAATTATCCAAATTCGGTTTTGTTTTGCCACCTCTTTTTGATCATTACATTCAGATCCGCAATTCTTTATTTTGTGCTATGGGTAAGGTGTGAAATTTTTCTAAATATTTGATATTTTTGTAGAAGGTGAGTTCTCTCGTCTTGAAATCAAAATAATATTCATTAATTGAAAATTGAAGTGGCTCTGCCACGTATTCATCGAAAGAAATGAAGGAATTGTTTCGAATTTGACCAATTGCAATATCTGGAAACACTATTTTTTTTTTTTTGTGATTTCTTCATTCAAATTCGAAGTAGACTCTTTTTCTATTTTTGGATTCTTTCAAGATTCAAAGACTAATTATCAAATCACAAAAAAAAAAAAAACAGAGAATAGATTCATGGATTCGATACTTTGTAAAAGAACTCATTTTGATAGAAATAAAGTATTAGATCGCATAGAGTCGACGAACGCGATGGGTTCGTTAATAATTTATAGATGAAAAAAAAATGGAAAAAAAGAAAGCATTTATTCCTTTTCTATATCTTGCATCTATAGTATTTTTACCCTGGTGGATCTCTCTATCATTTCAAAAAAGTCTGGAATCTTGGATTACTAATTGGTGGAATATTAAGCAATCTGAAACTTTTTTGAATGATATTCAAGAAAAGAGTCTTCTAGAAAAATTTATCGAATTAGAGGAACTCCGTCTGTTGGACGAAATGATAAAGGAATACCCCGAAACACATCTACAAAAGTTTCGTATAGGAATCCACAATGAAACGATGCAATTGATCAAGATGCACAATGAGGATTGTATCCAGATGATTTTGGACTTCTCAACAAATATAATCTGTTTACTTATTCTAAGTGGTTATTCTATTTTGGGGAATAAAGAACTTATTCGTCTTAACTCTTGGACTCAGGAATTCTTATATAACTTAAGCGACACAATAAAAGCTTTTTCTATTCTTTTAGTAACTGATTTATGTATCGGATTTCATTCGCCTCACGGTTGGGAACTAATGATTGGCTCTATCTACAAAGATTTTGGATTTGCTCATAACGATCAAATTATATCTGGTCTTGTTTCTACTTTTCCAGTCATTCTAGATACAATTTTGAAATATTGGATTTTCCGTTATTTAAATCGTGTATCCCCATCGCTTGTAGTGATTTATCATTCAATGAATGACTGAAAAGAAAAAATATACAGACATTAATCTAATTATAATTTAGAATTAGAATGTTTCTTACTTTGGACATAATCAAAGCATTTTAAATCAATCGGATTTACTCTTTCTATTTGTACCCAGCCAAGGCGGGGAGTTCCTCCCATATTCCAGTAATATTATTTCAGTTTCAGTTAAAGTAAATTTACTTCAGTAAAGTAAATAACAGAATCGTGGATAGGGAACTATACTAGCAACCTACCCAATTTATTGTAGAAATTTTCTGGATCAACGATTGGACCATGCAAACTAGAAATACCTTTTCTTGGATAAAAGAACAGATTACTCGATCCATTTCCGTATCGCTCATAATATATATATTAACTCGATCATCCATTTCAAACGCATATCCCATTTTTGCACAGCAAGGTTATGAAAATCCACGAGAAGCAACTGGGCGTATTGTATGTGCCAATTGCCATTTAGCTAATAAGCCCGTGGATATTGAGGTTCCACAAGCAGTCCTTCCTAATACTGTATTTGAGGCAGTTGTTCGAATTCCTTATGATATGCAACTAAAACAAGTTCTTGCTAACGGCAAAAAGGGGGGTTTGAATGTAGGGGCTGTTCTTATTTTACCTGAGGGATTTGAATTAGCCCCAACCGATCGTATTTCTCCCGAGATGAAAGAAAAGATAGGCAATCTTTCTTTTCAGAGCTATCGCCCCAATAAAAAAAATATTCTTGTGATAGGCCCTGTTCCTGGGCAAAAATATAGTGAAATCACCTTTCCTATTCTTTCCCCAGACCCTGCTACTAAGAAAGATGTTCACTTCTTAAAATATCCGATATACGTAGGTGGTAACAGAGGAAGGGGTCAGATTTATCCTGACGGGAGCAAGAGTAATAATACAGTTTATAATGCTACAGCAGCAGGTATAGTAAAGAAAATTTTACGAAAAGAAAAAGGCGGATACGAAATAACCATAGTGGATGCCTCAGATGGACGCGAAGTGGTTGATATTATCCCTCGAGGTCCAGAACTTCTTGTTTCAGAGGGTGAATCTATCAAACTTGATCAACCGTTAACGAGTAATCCTAATGTGGGTGGATTTGGTCAGGGAGATGCAGAAATAGTACTTCAAGACCCATTGCGCGTACAAGGCCTTTTGTTCTTCTTTGCATCTGTTATTTTAGCACAAATCTTTTTGGTTCTTAAAAAGAAACAGTTCGAGAAGGTTCAACTGTCCGAAATGAATTTCTAGATTCATGGATTTATCAACATCAAATTCGTAACATCCAAAAAAATTTTGTTGACAATTCTTTGACAATTAAGGTTCTTTTTTTTTTTATACGCTTTTTCTACATCTATGAGAAGTCCGGAATTACTTGTACTACATTCTTAGTTATAATAACTATATTGCAAAGATGATTTTTCACCTTTTTCCAATCGAAATTGGAATGATGTCACTATTATCATATGCTATTTCAATGGCATAGAGTGTATTAAAAGTTTTCTATTCGAGAATCAAATTCGACTAGATACTGGGGAATACAACGAAAAGAAAAGATAAAGGAGGGGAACAAATGATTCTAGGGGGAACTCTTCGACTTCCTAGTCTTCGACACACAGCAAGTATGCGTAAAATTCCTTGTTGTGTGTTGAAATAGTAATGAGTCTTGATTCCCCTCGCCAAATATTTAGTCGGAAATTTTTCTTTTTTCTTTTTCGAGATTTAACCTTTTCTTTTTTTTAGATTGATTATTTTTTAATTATTACATTACCATTACGCATATAA